TCCCTCCCTGAGAACCGTACTTGAGAGTTTCCTACCTCATACGGCTCGACAACCAACTCTTTTGTTTTGGTATACCAGTTTTTTAACTTTAACTAACCTACTTTTTGAACTTTTTGAATGAGATTTCTTATATATATTCTGTTTTTCTTGTATTAAACAAAAGAGAGTAATTACATGAGTTTCAAACTTTAATTTTGATTTAATTAATATATTAATTAATATAATAAGTTTTATCTTTTCTCCTACCTTCAGAAAAAAGGGTATGTCCACTGTTTTTAGATATTATAATTTTCTGAAAGGTAACTATCCCGCTTTCATATATAAATTTATATAGAATCTTTGAAAAAGACTTTTTTTCATACTTCATAAAAAAGAAAAAGACTTACTGTCTTTAGGATCTGATGCTACACCGCTGCTCAATACCTTAGGTGATCTACTCTATTACATAAGTAGATTCCGAAGATTTATCTCATATTATGATATAAATAAACAGCTCTTGTTGTATCGGTCCAAAACCTTTCCAATTGATCTTTACGGTGCTTCCTCTATCAATTAAATCTTTTTTTATCCATAGAAAGAAAGTATTTAGGCATATCCAGTCTTCACTTCATATTTGATCTATGAAGTTTATTTTTTTGCTACAGCTGATAAAAAATCGTTTTGTACGATGCTTATGTAGAAAGCCCTTTTTTGTGTTTCTAGTATTTAATTGACTAGCTGTTCGTTCTTTTTTTTTTCTATAGTGGAGATAGTCGCACGTAATGACAGATCACAGCCATATTATTAAAAGCTTGTGGTAAAAATGGGTTTCGTTCTAATGCCCGAAAATAATATTCTAAAGCTTTGGTATGTTCCCCATTACTTGTGTGTATAAGGCCTATATTATAGAGTATATAACTTCGATCATAGGGGTCAATTTCTAGGCGCATAGCTTCATAATAATTCTGTAATGCTTCCGCATAATTTCCTTCCGATTGAGCCGACATCCGTTACGGTCGTCATTCGCTTTAACGAATGCTCCGTTTCAGAACCGTATGTGAGATTTTCATCTCATACGGCTCCTCCTTTAGGTGCATAATGAAAATAATATATGGAAAAATTTGATGTCATTATGAACTAAGCGGGGCTAATGTTTTTACAAGAAATCCCTAGCCAACCTTCTTGCAAAAGATCTTTTCTTACTACCAAGTGGGTTCATGCTAGATTAAAATAAAAAAGTAAACTCTAAAAATTTCTTTGTTCTCAACGCCCCTAAATTTCCAGGAATTAGCCACTTCAACAGTCTTCAATGGTTATACGGGTATCCAAAGTACGAACGAGATGGATGTTTATTGTTCCAACCATTTTAATTAGTCCCAATCCCAAAGAAGAAGAAGAAAGAAAAGGAATCATTTTGAAGAAAGTTTTCGTGTTGTTGGTTTCTCGGCGTAGTGCTTATTCCCCTATGCCTCCTATTCGTATATTGTATTAGTGTAGTAGGATTGATCTGTAATACGGGAACCATAGGTAAAAACCTTTTGCTCAATACTAGAATTCACAGTTGAAGCATCTAAGGCTGCATTAATCGTGGATACATGACAGAAGGGATTGCTTTTTTTATATTATAAACTTCACCTTCAAAAGCGTAGATTTTTTTCAATACTCGTTTTTCTTTCTATTCCAAATCGGCGAGAAAAAAAAAATAATGATAATCAAATCGCACCATCTCTGTAATAAGTAAATGCCTCCTTTTCTCCGGAAGTTGTCGGAATGACTCGTAATAAGATATCGGCTACAATTGTAAAGGTTTTATCAATAAAATTTCCATTTATACGCGATCTTGGCATAGGTAGTAATCCATTCTATAACTCTTTTTATTTCCTTTACCTTTTCTTTTGTGAGAAAATTTTCTCACAAACAAAGGAATTGTATAGTACGAACTAACATAAAAGCGGACTCATTAAAATAAAAAACCTTCTATCTACTTACAATTTTTCCGGTCAAAAAAGGTATCTATTAACCATAATCTAAAAAACGATGAATAACTCGCTATTCACCTAGGTACTCAGTCATAATCCTGGTGTCGGAGAGATGGCCGAGTGGTTGAAGGCGTAACATTGGAACTGTTATGTAGGCTTTTGTTTACCGAGGGTTCGAATCCCTCTCTTTCCGTACTTTCAACTAATTCACCAATCTTACGTGATTGACCACAATGTATAAAAAAAAAAAAGAATATATATATAATCTACCTAATATTTATTTTATTTTTAAATAGATTCTCTATTCCTAATTTCTTTGATATGGAATATGCTGGGAAGAGCAAACAAGGGATCCAAATATCCCTACCAATCTATGATACATGAATAGGAAAAAGATTCCCCGACAAAATCCCTTACCCTGTTCCTTTTTATTTTTAATCAAAAAGGAGGGCGAAGGGGAGTTGTCCGAATTCTTGTTTTTAGTTATTTTTTTAGTTTATTAAGTCTGTCGAGAGTAATATTCTACGACAAGCAATTCATTTATTTTCAAACCGACGCATTTCCTATCTATTATTTGATTGACTAACCCTTCATATTGGAATGTGTGAAGAGTCAGATGGTTTGGCAATTCCTCGGGGGCAGATGAATCAAGAAGATTTTGAACCAAAGTTCTAGAGTTTTGTTCATCCTTCACTGTAATAATATCTCGGGGTTTGCAGCGATAACTTGGTATATCAACTATATGACCATTAACTAAAATATGTCCATGGTTAACTAATTGGCGTGCTTGAGGAATAGTCAAAGCCATACCCAATCGAAAAAGGATGTTATCCAAACGCATTTCAAGTAATTGTAGTAAAACTTGACCTGTTGACCCCTTGGCTTTTCCGGCGATACGAACATATTTAAGTAATTGGCGTTCTGTAAGACCATAATGAAAACGCAATTTTTGTTTTTCTTCTAAACGAATACGATATTGAGATTTTTTTCCGGAGCGCGATTGGTTTCTAAGATCGCTTCCTGCCCTAGGCCTTTTACTAGTTAGTCCCGGTAAAGCCCCCAGACGGCGTATTTTTTTAAAACGAGGCCCTCGGTAACGTGACATAAAGACTCCTTTTTTTATTTAAATTGTACAAAACTAAACAAAATTAAAACTGAACTAAATGATAATGATAAATGACGTGAAATCCACTCCAATAAACTATTGGAATACAAAGAGTAAGAAGATATATTCTCTCACTATACAGATTTTGTTTTATTGTATATACAATATATATAAATAAAATAAATCATAAAAATTTTCCTTTATTTTCTTGATTTATTTTGCAAAGATCTAATCCTTTTACCCAATATATATTCCTATATGGAAGTTTATATGACATAATATAAATGGGTTGGTAACTCTGGGAAAAGGTGAAATAAGTTTTTTCAATCTTCTTTGATTTTGAAAATAGATTAAAAATCATGTAAAAAAACGAAAAAATATGGAAAAGCCGGCTATCGGAATCGAACCGATGACCATCGCATTACAAATGCGATGCTCTAACCTCTGAGCTAAGCGGGCTCAAATAAAAAAGCGCGTGCATACAAATTCAATAAACTACTATATCGTATCAATTAACTATTCTATTCATATTTTTCCTTATCTATTTAGAATTAATTAATCATATTCTATATATTCTAGAACAAGACATAGCTCAAATAAATAGTTACTATCATTAAATAAATAAAACATAACCTTAATTATAATTAATAGAATTAATATTCGAATAGAATTTTTTAGAATTATTATAATTTAAAATCTACGAAGTAGACTTATAATCTTTTTCCGCTGCACATTGTAGAATTCTAAGTTTCAATAATAATCATAAATTTCTTTTCATGGAAGTAAAAAAAAAGAATCGACCGTTCGACTATTTCTTAAAATTTAAGACAAAGATGAGAAAAGGAATAACATATATATGTTATGTAATATATAACCATATTGAATTGCAAATACAAAAATGATAGAATCTTAGTTGATTAGACTAAATCAATATGGATTGGGCTAAAAAAAAAAGAAAGAAGATACCAAAGAAATAAAAAAAGTATCTATATGTAATGAATTCCGAAGTTTCGGCATAAGAAAAAGCGGAAAGACATAATAATGAGATCCTAATCTCAAAGCAAAAAGGGGATATGGCGGAATCGGTAGACGCTACGGACTTAATTGGATTGAGCCTTGGTATGGAAACCTACTAAGTGATAACTTTCAAATTCAGAGAAACCCTGGAATTAACAATGGGCAATCCTGAGCCAAATCCTGGTTTACGCGAATAAACCTGAGTTTAGAAAGCGAGAAAAAGGGATAGGTGCAGAGACTCAATGGAAGCTGTTCTAACAAATGGAGTTCATTAACTTGTGTTGATAAGGGAATCCTTCGATCCAAACTTCAAATAAAAAAGGATGAAGAATAAAAACCAAACCTATTTTGTCTAAATATAGGTAACACAAAACGATCTCAAAAATGACGACCTGAATCTCAATTTCTATTTTTTTTTATAAAAAAAAATAGAAATGTTGTGAATCAATTCGAAGTTTAAGAAAAAATCGAATATTCATTGATCAAATGATTCACTTCATAGTCTGATAGATACTTGGTGGAACTTATTAATCGTACGAGAATAAAGATAGAGTCCCATTCTACATGTCAATACTGACAACAATGAAATTTATAGTAAGATGAAAATCCGTTGACTTTTAAAATCGTGAGGGTTCAAGTCCCTCTATCCCCAACTCTACTCCCCCAAAAAGTATGTTTGACGCCTTACCCTTTTTTTCGTTATTCAAGAATTCATTATCTTTTTTCATTCATCCTACGTTTTAATTTTAAAACTTAGAAAGTCTTCTTTTCGAAGATCCAAGAAATTCCCGGTATAAAACTTTTTTTATTTACTACTTTTTTTTTTGAGTTTCTTTTAATTGACATAGGCCTAAGTCATCTAGTAAAATGAGGATGATACTTCGGCAATGGCCGGGATAGCTCAGTTGGTAGCCTACGCC